TTTATTTTCAGAAAAAGAACAAGGAAGGATTGGTTCAGAAAAAAGAGCCAAATTTTACAAATTTTTATTGAATACAATTCTAACTAGCCCTAATGGTCAAAAAACAAAACAAAAATTTGTAATAAAAGAAATCAGTAAAAAAGTCCCTAGATGGTCATACAAACTTATTACCGAATTGGAATTCCTGTCGGGCGCAGCTCATGAAGGCCTACCATTGGATTATCAGATACGTTCAAGAAAAAGGGATCGTGTAATAATTTATAGGCCTACTAAACGTAGTCGAAAAGCAAGTGTCAAAAATTGGGTGTCTATTAGAGACTATTCGGAAGAATCAGATTTTCGTCGAGAATTCATCAAAGGTTCTATGCGTGTTCAAAGGCGTAAAACTGTTATTTCTAAATTGTTTCAAGCAAATGCGCATTCCCCTCTTTTTTTGGACAGAATAAAAAAATACCCCTTTTTCTCTTTTAATATCCCTGAACGGATGAATTTTTTTTTTAGAAATTGGATGGGTAAAGGATCAGAATTTAAAGATTATACAGAGGAACAAAAGGAACAAAAAAAAAGGCAAAAGGAAGAACAAGAAAACAAAATAAAAGAAAAAACGTGGATAAAAATCGCGGAAGCCTGGGATTTCGTTCCATATCCACAAGCAACAAGAAGTTTAATTTTAATAATTCAATCAATTTTTAGAAAATATATTTTATTACCTTCATTGATAATAGTTAAAAATATTGGGCGTATTTTATTATCTCAACCCCCCGAATGGGCTGAGGACTTTGATGAGTGGAATAGAGAAAAGCATATTATATGTACCTATAATGGTGTTCAAGTATCAGAACTCGAACTTCCCAGAAATTGGTTTAAAGATGGTATTCAGATAAAAATAGTATTTCCTTTCTATTTGAAACCTTGGCACAGATCCAAATTGAAGCCCTCTTTTTCTTCTTATAAAGATCTAAAGAAAGAACAACAAAAATCTTATTTTTTAACGGCTTGGGGAGCACAAACTACCCTTCCCTTTGGTTCTGTCCCCCCAAAACCTTCCTTTTTTAAGCCTATTTTTAAAGAACTTAAAAAAAAAATTCAAAAAACGAAAAACAATAATTTTAAAGTTCTAAGAGTTTTAAAAGAAAGAACAAAATATTTTCTACAAGATTCAAAAGAACCAAAAGGGGTGGTTATCAAAAACGTTTTATTTTTGTTTATAAAAAAAATAAAAAAAGAACTCTTAAAAGTACATCCAACTAGATTATTTATATTGAGAAAGGTGTATGAATCCGGCGAAACTAAAAAAAAAAAAGATTCTATAATTAGGAATCAGATAATTCACGACTCGTTTAGAAAAATTAAATTTACAGATAATACAAATTATTCACTGAGAGATAAAAAAATTAAAAATCTGACTGATAGAACAAGCACAATAAGAAAGAAAACAAAGAGTCTTATGAAAGAAAAAAACAGTAACGCCAAGAAAAGAAGTAGTCCTAACAAAACAAGTTTTAATGGAAAAGAAAAATCACCAAAAAATTTTTTTAAAATCTTAAAAATAAAAAAAAGAAGCACTCGATTAATCTATAAATTATATTTGTTTATAAAAATTTTCATTAAAAGAATATACATCGATATCTTTCTATGTATCATTCATATTGGCAGAATTCCTACACAACTCCTTCTTGAATCAAAAAATTTTTGTTTTGATAAATACATTTACAATAATAAAACAAACCAAGAAATAAAAAAAAAAAAAAAAGAAATTAATTTTATTTCGACTCTAAAAAGTGCACTTTACACTATTAAAAATAGTAAGAGGAATTCACGTCTTTTTTTTGACTTATCCTCCTTATCACAAGCATATGTATTTTACAAATTATCACAAACCCAAGTTATTAATTTGTATAAGTTAAGATCTATTTTTGAGTATCATGGAACTCCTTTTTTTCTTAAGACTGCAATAAAAAATTCTTTTTTAACACAAGGAATATTTCATTCCGAATTAAGACATACTAAACTTTCAAGTTCTGAAACGAATCAATGGAAAAGCTGGTTAAGAGGTCATTATCAATACAATTTATCTCAGATTAGATGGTCTGGATTAATACCAAAAAAATGGCGAACTACAATAAATGAAGGTGGTATGACTCAAAATAAAGATTTAACAAAATGGAATTCGTATGAAAAAGACCGATTACTTTATCACAAAAAACAAAAGGATTTTAAAGTATATCCATTACCAAACCAAAAAGATAATTTTACAAAATACTATATATATGATCTTTTATCATATAAATCTATTAATTCTGAAATAAAGAAGTCCTCATATATTATTTATGGATCACCATCAGAATTAAAAAACAACCAAAAAATTACTTTTAATTACAACAATAATAAACAAAATTTTTTTGAAAACCTGGAGGAAATTCCTATCAATCATTATCTAGAAAAGGGTGATATTATGTATATGCAAAAAAATCCAGATAGAAAATATTTTGATTGGACAATTCTCAATTTTTTTATAAGACAAAAAATAGATATTGAGACCTGGACCAAAATGGATTATAACAGTAATATAAATACTAAGCTTGGAAGTAAGAATTACCAAAAAATTGATAAAATAGATAAAAACGATATTTTTTATCTGACGATTCATCAAGATTTAGAAAGAAATCCAATCAATGGCAAGAAACTTTTTTTTGATTGGATGGAAATGAATGAAGAAATCCTAAACCCAATATCGACAAATCTGAAACTTACGGTCTTCCCAGAATTTGTGCCACTTTATAATGTATACAAAACAAAACCATGGATTATACCAAGCGAATTACTTCTTTTAAATTTAAATAAAAAGAAAAACACCAATGAAAATAAAAAATGGAATTTTTTTAGACCATCGAATGAAAAAAGATATTCTGAATTAATGAATCGAAATCAAGAAGAAAAAGAACCCGCAGGCCGAAGAGGCCTTAGATCATATGCACAAAACCAAGATAAAAGGAAAAAACAATATAAGATCCGGAATAAGATGAGACCAGAAATGGTTTTCTTACGGAAACACTATTTGCTTTTTCAATGGATAATAGACGATGGTTTAATTCCGAAGTTAACTGAAAGAATGATCAATAATATCAAGATATATTGTTACTTGCTTGGACTGAAAAATCCAAGAGATACTACTATATCTTCTATTCAAAGGAAAGAATTAAATCTGGATATAATGGTGATTCGAAAAAAATTGACTCCTATAGAATTGAATAAAAAGGGGATATTTTTTATCGATCCCATCCGTTTGTCTGTAAAAAACGACGGATACTTTATTATATATCAAACCGTAGGTATATCGTTGGTTCATAAGAATAAATACCAAACTCCTCAAAAATATCGAGAACAAAGATATATCAATAAAAAAAAATTGCATGAATCTATCCCAAGATATCAAATAATAATTCGAAAGAGAGAGAAAAAACATTATGATTTTATCGTTCCTGAAAAGATTTTATCGTCTAGACGTCGTAGAGAATTGAGAATTCTAATTTCTTTTAACTCAAAGAATCTAAATAGTGTGGAGAAAAATCCAGTATTTTGTAACAAGAAGAACATAAAAAGAAGGAATCCTTTTTTGGATCAAAAAAAACATTTTGATAGAGATAAAAACGAATTAATTAAATTAAAGTTATTTCTTTGGCCTAATTATCGATTAGAAGACTTAGCTTGTATGAATAGATATTGGTTTAATACCAATAATGGAAGCCGTTTTAGTATGTTAAGAATATATCCACAATTAAAAATAGGTTGATGGTACATTTTTCCTATCTATTCTGTACCATATATAAAAGCAAACAGATGCACATATGCTCTGTCTTACGTCCCAGTCTAATATAGATCATTTTTATTTAATTAATACAAAATAAATGACGTATCAATTTGTTTGGATAAAATCTATAAAATAAACGAATCTACGGAATATTCCGAATTTTAGGTCTAAATTATTTGAGGTTGTGAGTGTAAAAACGGACCATCTCCTTTTTTATCCCTGTCCAACTCAAATTCAAAATGAAATTGGAAATCCATAAATAAATTCAAATTCTTATGTATATGAATTAATACATTAAAATGACTAATATTATTATTACTGATCGATAAAATAAAATATATTTATATGTAAATTAAAGGGTAGAAGGAGCTTTTTTATGATAAAAAATCCATTCAGTGCAATTATTTTGAAAGAGGAAAACGAAGACAACAAAGGGTCTGTTGAATTTCAAGTAGTGAGTTTCACCAATAGGATACGGAGACTTACTTCACATTTGGAATTGCACAAAAAAGACTATTTATCTCAGAGAGGTCTGCGTAAAATTCTAGGAAAACGTCAACGGCTCCTCGCCTATTTGTCAAAAAAAAATAGAGTACGTTATAAAGAATTAATCGGCCGGTTGGAGATTCGAGAAACAAAAAATCATTAATTTGAATAGTCATTTTGAATTTTCGCTTAAATTTTGATGAACCTCTTTTCGCTTTCAGCAATTCATGGAAGAATGAATCGGGAAAAAACCTATGACTGCACCAGCTACACGAAATGACCTTATGATAGTCAATATGGGTCCTCAGCACCCATCAATGCACGGTGTTCTTCGACTCATTGTTACTCTAGATGGTGAAGATGTTATTGACTGTGAACCAATATTGGGTTATTTACATAGAGGGATGGAAAAAATTGCGGAAAACCGAACAATTATACAATATTTACCTTATGTAACACGTTGGGATTATTTAGCTACTATGTTCACCGAAGCAATAACTGTAAATGCCCCAGAGCAGTTAGGCAATATTCAAGTGCCTAAAAGGGCCAGCTATATCAGAGTCATTATGTTAGAGTTAAGTCGTATAGCTTCGCATTTGTTATGGCTTGGCCCTTTTATGGCAGATATTGGCGCACAGACCCCCTTCTTCTATATTTTTCGAGAAAGAGAATTGATATATGACCTATTCGAAGCTGCTACCGGTATGCGAATGATGCATAATTATTTTCGTATTGGAGGAGTCGCTGCTGATTTACCTCATGGCTGGATAGATAAATGTTTGGATTTTTGTGATTATTTTTTAACAAGAGTTACTGAATATCAAAGGCTTATTACACGGAATCCTATTTTTTTAGAGCGAGTTGAGGGAGTAGGCATTATTGGCGGAGAGGAGGCAATAAATTGGGGTTTATCGGGACCAATGCTACGAGCTTCCGGAATACAATGGGATCTTCGGAAGGTTGATCATTATGAGTCTTACGATGAATTTGATTGGGGAGTTCAATGGCAAAAGGAAGGGGATTCATTAGCTCGTTATTTAGTACGAATCAGTGAAATGACAGAATCAATAAAAATTATTCAACAGGCTTTAGAAGGAATTACGGGGGGGCCGTATGAGAATTTAGAAATCCGGCGCTTTGATAAAGTATGGGATCCCGAATGGAATGATTTTGACTATCGATTTATCAGTAAAAAACCTTCTCCTACTTTTGAATTGTCAAAGCAAGAACTTTATGTGAGAGTCGAAGCCCCAAAAGGAGAATTGGGAATTTTTCTGATAGGAGATAAGGGTGTTTTTCCTTGGAGATGGAAAATACGACCACCGGGTTTTATTAATTTGCAAATCCTTCCTCAATTAGTTAAAAGAATGAAATTGGCTGATATTATGACAATACTAGGTAGCATAGATATCATTATGGGAGAAGTTGATCGTTAAAATGATAATAGAAATAGATACAACAGAAGTACAAGCTATCAATTCTTTTTTTAGATTGGAATCCTTAAAAGAGGTATATGAGATCATATGGATGCTTGTCCCTATTTTTACTCCTGTATTAGGAATCACAATAGGTGTACTAGTAATTGTTTGGTTAGAAAGAGAAATATCTGCGGGGATACAACAACGTATTGGCCCTGAATACGCCGGGCCTTTGGGAGTTCTTCAAGCTTTAGCAGATGGTACAAAATTACTTTTCAAAGAGAATCTTCTTCCATCAAGAGGAGATACTCGTTTATTCAGTATCGGACCATCCATAGCAGTCACATCAATTCTACTAAGTTTTTTAGTAATTCCTTTTGGATATCGCCTTGTTCTAGCCGATGTAAGTATTGGTGTTTTTTTATGGATTGCCATTTCAAGTATTGCTCCCGTGGGCCTTCTTATGTCAGGTTATGGATCAAATAATAAATATTCTTTTTTAGGTGGTTTACGGGCTGCTGCTCAATCAATTAGTTATGAAATACCATTAACTCTATGTGTGTTATCAATATCTCTACGTGTGATTCGTTGAGACATAAAATTTACTCTATTTCTTATTTCTTTTACTTCTAGGAAGGAAATTTCATGAGTTGAATCTATATTTTTATTCATCATTCGGGTTGATGAACTAAACCAGATAGTTATATGAGTGAAAAAAACAGCTTATTACTTTGCAGTAAAAGGATTCAGTCTCATTTCCTATGTACAAGAGTTAAGTGAAAGTAAACATAAGCGTTATATACTATTTACCCCAAGATTGAGTGATTAGTCATCATGACTTGAAGCGGGTTCAAAAGGAGCAACTATCTAGGGATTTTACTAGTTATTAACATACATGTATTACCCTAATGAGCAGGGTCCTTTTGACCAAAAAGAGTGGATAGTTAGGAACACCAAGGTACACAAAGGATTCGTAATAAAGATTATGTAAGTTATTCAACAGGATTTTTATGTGCATACTGCATAGCATAAAAGGGATTATAATTGGGGCTTTATGTTGGTAGAAATGATGAAGTAGTACTCCCCACGATTCCGATCCAGAGTATGTTCCTATCCACCGATTAAAGAAATAACTATCAAGAACGAAGTAATCCTTTACTTTGCTTTGTTTAAGTACCTTTTTATGAGAAAGGAGAATAGGAACAAAAAAATAAACTCGAAAGAATTAAATTGCACTACAAAAAAAGATCTTTTTTAGAGAGATAGAATTCTTGTAATGTTTCGTGAACTAATGCAATGTATCATTTTTTTGTAATCAAAAATGCTAGGTTGAAATATTTATTGAGATTTCTACAAAAAACTTTTTATTTAAAGGTTAAGTTATTACTCAACAAAAAATTTAAAATTTTTAAAAGATAAGATCAATTCAGAAGCACTTTAGAATAAAAAATAATATATAGCAGACAGAATTCCATTGTCTAATTGGGGACCTTGCGATAGATTTGGATTCTATCCTACAAACATATCAAGATAAAAAATTCAAGATAAATAATAGCAAACGGGTCTTAGATTTATTTGTGACCTTTGAGGAGCCGTATGAGGTGAAAATCTCATGTACGGTTCTGTAATAGCGTTGTGAACAGTAATGTTATCGTCGACTATAATTATCTAACAGTTCAAGTACAGTTGATATAGTTGAAGCGCAGTCAAAATATGGTTTTTGGGGGTGGAATTTGTGGCGTCAACCTATAGGGTTTATCGTTTTTCTAATTTCGTCCTTAGCCG